CAAGAGAAAGAAACATCAATTTATTCATGGATATCCACGATATGTTCCCTATGGTGACTGGGTTCATGAATTATGGTCAACAAACAGTACGAGCTGCAAGGTACATTGGTCAAAGTTTCATGATTACCTTATCCCACGCGAATCGTTTACCTGTAACTATTCAATATCCTTATGAAAAATCGATCACATCAGAGCGTTTCCGCGGTCGAATCCACTTTGAATTTGATAAATGCATTGCTTGTGAAGTATGTGTTCGTGTATGCCCCATAGATCTACCCGTTGTTGATTGGAGATTGGAAACAGATATTAGAAAGAAACGATTGCTTAATTATAGTATTGATTTCGGAATCTGTATATTTTGTGGTAACTGCGTCGAGTATTGTCCAACAAACTGTTTATCAATGACTGAAGAATATGAACTTTCTACTTACGATCGTCACGAATTAAATTATAATCAAATTGCTTTGGGTCGGTTACCAATGTCAGTAATTGGCGATTACACAATTCGAACAATTATGAATTCGACTCAAATAAAAATAGCCACGGATAACCCCCTTGATTCAAGAACGATTACCAATTACTAAGATTCCGTTTTGATCTAAAGAAGCGAAGTTTCTTTCATTTTGGTTGGTTAGTAACTACAAAACATAACTATTGATTGGTGAGAATCACGGCTTGATTTGGATTTAGAATAGATTCATATATCCGTGATGATTTCGAAATATCAAATTTCAACTACTCTTTCGGATACAAAAGCGGGATTGGTCCAATAACTGTATCTACATCAATCCACACCACATTAAGATTCAATTCAATTAGGCATATACAAGAAAAAAAAAAAGAAAGATAGGGTAACCTCTTTTTTCCTGGCCCGGTCAGTAAGGTCATGAAAATGAAATATTTCAACTTATTTATCTCTTATTTTACACATAATGGATTTACCTGGATCAATACATGATATTCTTTTAGTATTTCTAGGATCAGGTCTTATATTAGGAGGCCTAGGGGTGGTATTACTTACCAATCCAATTTATTCTGCCTTTTCATTAGGATTGGTTCTTGTTTGTATATCCTTATTCCATATTCCATCTAACTCCTATTTTGTAGCTGCTGCACAGCTCCTTATTTACGTGGGAGCCGTAAATGTCTTAATCGTATTTGCTGTGATGTTCATGAATGGTTCAGAATATTACAAGGATTTATATCTTTGGACAGTTGGAGATGGAGTTACTTCACTGGTTTGTACAAGTATTCTTTTTTCACTAATTACTACTATCTCAGATACGTCATGGTACGGGATTATTTGGACTACAAGATCAAACCAGATTATAGAGCAGGACCTGACAAGTAACGTTCAACAAATTGGAATTCATTTATCAACAGATTTTTATCTTCCATTTGAACTCATTTCTATAATTCTTTTAGTTGCTTTGATAGGTGCAATTGCTATGGCTCGTCAGTAATAAATACTTAGAATTAGAAATCCAAAATCAAATAAAATAAACAAGGCCGTGTTTTGTTCTGTGTTACTATTATGACATCAATTTCCCTTCAGTTCCATTTTGATATTCTATTGTTCATATATTAAATTGAATGGGTTTGAGTTCGATCCATTACTAATACCTTTCTTTTTTCCGTACTTGTTATATTCTAGTCAATCAAATCGGTTAAATTGTATTGTTGTTCATATTGAAATCAATCTCAATTGATGAGGAGTTGGTCAATGATGACCGAGCATATACTTATTTTGAGTGCCTATTTATTTTCTATCGGTATTTATGGATTGATCACAAGCCGAAACATGGTTAGAGCACTTATGTGTCTTGAGCTTATACTGAATGCGGTTAATCTAAATCTCGTAACATTTTCTGATTTATTTGATAGTCGACAATTAAAAGGAGACATTTTCTCGATCTTTGTTATAGCTATTGCAGCCGCTGAAGCAGCTATTGGGCCAGCTATTGTTTCGTCGATCTATCGTAACAGAAAATCAACTCGTATCAATCAATCGAATTTGTTGAATAAATAGTCGTAATGATATAAATAAAGACAGATATATAGAATATTTATCAATTAGAATTAGCGTGTCGTGTATAACTCGTATGACCATGTTTGCTGAAACGTAATAAATCAAAGTATCTTGGACCTCTCTCATTCTCATGACCAGATCCAGAAGTAGATTGATTATTAAATTAAAAAAAAATTCTGGTAAACCACTGATTCGTCTGGTGTCTACAATATATGATTCAGTTACTACTGATTTTACCAGATCGAAAATTGATAACGTTCAAAAAATTGATAGATCCAATGTCACATTCAGTAAAGATTTATGATACATGTATAGGGTGTACTCAATGTGTACGAGCCTGCCCCACAGATGTATTGGAAATGATACCTTGGGACGGATGTAAAGCTAAGCAAATTGCTCCTGCTCCAAGAACAGAGGACTGTGTAGGTTGTAAGAGATGTGAATCCGCTTGTCCAACGGATTTCTTGAGTG